ATATAGTATATATACGCTAATTTTTTTATGCAATTGTATTTTATCAGTGCATCATTCTAGTCACATTGTTAATATTTATTTTATGTAAATATTATGGTTTTTTCGTAAGTATTAAAGTATTTTCCTCCCCCTGGGGGTTGGGTAGGAAGAGTTATTGTACTGATAAGATTAACAATGGGGGTAGGGGGGTTTAGCTAAAATATTTTTTTGAGATGATGTTCAAAATTTCTTTTCTTGATAATTCAGTTCCGGGGGGAAAAGAGGAAAATAAAATATCCTTAATCAAGAGGAAATTACGCGTTATGTCTAAAGATAATTGATGATATACACTGGTTTATACTAATAGCTAAAATTACAAGGGCAAGGTATGTTCAGATTTAGGCCAGTTATTACCAATTTAAGACTTTATGTTGGTTGACCACACAGAAAAAAAAAAATTAAAGATGAGGGCAGACTCAGTTATGCGTTGTCAAGTGCACCTTGCTATCAGGCATCTTTACCAGATGCCGGATCAGGTTAAAAGATAGGAACTCTACCAGGAATGTTCATAGATTCAAACCAGATGCCGGTTCAAGTTAAAAGACAACAACTCTACTAGAAGTGTCCATAGATCTGGTTATTTGTATCTTCGGGGGTCGGGTTGGTGGTTTCTCGCCTGTAGGTAAAATAAAAAATCAGAAGGGCACCAAAACACATCCGAATGGAAAAAAGATGAATGTACAATTATGCATAATATGTCACCTCGTCAGCTCGATCTTAAGAAAACTAGAACAAGAGATAGTTTAGATTCCAGAATTCTGGCTTTGGAGGCCAGGGGCAAGGGTGAAAATCCCATTTTCTTGACGCAAATTTTCAACATCAAAAAATATTTTTTTACTTTAAAATATGACTGGATTGTTTAATATTTCTAAAAGGGGTGAAAAAGTGAAAGAAGAGTCTGGAAGCTGGAAGCACCCGGGCCGATTAGCTGCTGGAAAGCTTTTTACTTTCATCTTGGGTTTACAAGACCCACGCTTTAAATAAGCTATTGCGACACCATTTTAAAAGCAGGCTTTCAATTCGCACTGCATTTTACTTTAAAATATGACTGGATTGTTTAATATCTCTAAAGGGGTGAAAAGTGAAAGAAGAGTCTGGAAGTTGGAAGCACCCGGGCCGTTGAGCCGCAGGAAAGCTTTTTACTTTCAATCTTGGGTTTACAAGACCCACGCTTTAAATAAGCTATTGCGACACCATTTTAAAAGCAGGTTTTCAATTCGCCCTGTAAGGGGAAAGATGATGGTAAACAGGGAGAAATACAGGATGGATGCAATCTGTCCGATTTCAATGAATGGTGGGTCAACTGGTTGTCCTCCAATTCATGTTAGGATTAGGGTGTTTGATACAAGGGCCCAAAATATTATTTGTGTGATTGGTCGGAATATTAAACCCCGTTGTTTTGATGTATGAAGAAGGGGTATTAGGATTAAAATGAAAATGGAGGCCCCTAAGGCTAGGACGCCTCCGAGTTTGTTTGGGATTGATCGGAGAATTGCATAGGCAAAAAGAAAATACCACTCTGGTTGAATATGGGGAGGGGTGATGAGGGGGTTAGCTGGGGTGAAGTTTTCCGGGTCTCCAAGTATATTTGGGAGGAGCAGTGAAATCAGCACTAAAAATATTAGTATAATTATAAATCCAAGGGCATCTTTATATAGGAAATAAGGGTGGAATGGAACTTTGTCTACATTAGAAATAATTCCTGTTGGATTGCTTGACCCTGTTTCATGTACGAATAAAAGGTGGAGAATACTTATTCCTATGATTAAGAAAGGCAGGAGAAAATGAAATGCAAAGAATCGGGTGAGTGTTGCTTTATCAACAGAAAATCCACCTCAAACTCATTTTACAAGGTCTTCCCCTAAATATGGGATAGCTGAGAGTAGATTAGTAATAACTGTTGCGCCTCAAAATGATATTTGTCCTCATGGAAGGACATAACCAACAAAAGCCGTTGCTATTACTAAGAATAGGAGAACTACCCCAATATTTCATGTTTCTTTATATAAGTATGAACCATAATATAAGCCGCGCCCGATGTGTAAGTAAAGGCAAATGAAAAATAAGGAGGCCCCATTAGCATGTGTGTTGCGGACAAGCCAGCCATAGTTTACATCTCGGCAAATGTGGGCCACTGATGAAAATGCTGAAGAGGTATCTGCTGTATAATGTATAGCGAGGAATAACCCTGTAACAACCTGCACGGTCAGACATATACCTAGGAGTGAGCCATAATTTCATCATGATGTTAAGTTTGACGGGGTGGGCAGGTCAATAAATGAGCTATTAATAATTTTTAGTAGAGGATGAGTTTTTCGGGTTGGGTGGGTCATTATGTTTTTATAGTTGAATACAACAGTGGTTTTTCAGGCCACAGGTTTTGGTTAAAAGCCAAATAAAAATAATGTTTTATTTAGGTTTTTTATTGATATTTGGCTTTATTGCAGGTTTAATGGCTACAGCAGCCAATCCTTCACCATATTTTGCAGCGTTTGGCCTGGTTTTGGCTTCTATTTGTGGGTGTTCTGTGTTAATAGAATTAGGAATTTCTTTTTTATCTTTGGTATTATTATTAATTTATTTGGGGGGAATATTGGTGGTGTTTGTTTATTCTGCTTCTTTGGCTGCGGAACCATATCCGGAGGCATGGGGTAATTGATTTGTAGTTATGTATATAGCATTTTATCTCTTTTTCTTAATTGGGGGATATTGTATTATAGGAGTAGGGGTAGATATTAATGTTACTTTTTTTGACTGTGTTATTGAATTTAGTATTATTGGGCCGGATTGTGGGGGAGTGGGGATAATGTATTCGCCTGGTCAGTTTTTTTTAATTTATTCGGGGTGAGTATTATTTTTAACCTTATTTGTTGTATTAGAAATTACTCGTGGGTTGTCTCGTGGGGCATTACGTGCTGTAAGGGTATATAATAATTATTAATAATGCGCTAATAAAGAATAATATAAGATAGGTTTTAATTAAACCAGATTGATAATTTGTTACGGTTTTGATAGCTGGCAGCTGCAGGCCTATGACGCCTTGAGGGCCTGATTTTTCATATCATATCTGATCAGTTAAATGTGTAGATAAGTTTTGGGCCCCAATTAACCCGAGATTTGGAAAAACACGATGAATAATAATTGTGAAGAATGCCAGTGAATTTGAAAAGGTGTATGGCTTAGATTTATTGTGAGATATAATGGAAGATAGGTCTACTGCTAGGGTTAGACCTACCAGAGAAATAAGTAGGGCTGAGGTTTTTATTATAAGAGGCATTGTTAAAATTTGTGTTTTAACTGGTAAAATGTTGTTCAAGATTAAGAATCCGCCAATTACACTGCCTATGGCTAATCGTTTAATGGGATTTAAAATAAGTTTGTTGTTTTCATTAATAGTTGATATTGATAAAAAACGAGGGTGAATCATAGAGGAGAAATAGATAATTCGAAAACTGTATATTGCTGTGAAGGATGTAGCGATAATAGTAATTATTAATGCTCATGAATTTAGATGTGAATTATTTATTGCTTCAATAATGGCATCTTTAGAAAAGAATCCCGATAGAAATGGGATTCCTGCTAAAGCAAGACTTCCAATGGTCAAACAAGATGTGGTTACAGGTAGAATATTTTGCAGGCCACCTATTTTTCGAATATCTTGCTCATCATTAAGACTGTGAATAATTGTTCCGGAGCATAAAAACAATATTGCTTTAAAGAATGCGTGGGTACAGATGTGAAAAAAGGCCAATTGCGGTTGATTTAACCCAATAGTTACTATTATTAACCCGAGTTGACTAGAAGTTGAAAAGGCTACAATTTTTTTAATATCATTTTGAGTCAAGGCGCAGGCCGCTGTAAAAAGTGTTGTGATTGCACCTAAACAAAGGCAAATAGATAGTGCTATATCATTTTTTTCAATTAATGGTTGAAATCGAATTAGAAGAAAAATTCCTGCGACCACTATAGTGCTCGAATGAAGAAGAGCTGAGACAGGGGTAGGACCTTCTATAGCAGCTGGTAATCAGGGATGTAGGCCGAATTGAGCAGACTTACCGGTTGCAGCTAAAATTAACCCAAGTGGTGGAAGGATTGAGGCAAAATTTAGTAAAAAAATCTGTTGAAATTCTCAAGAATTGTAGTTTAATGCAAATCAGGCAATTGTAATAATTAGGCCAATATCTCCCACACGGTTATAAATAATTGCTTGTAGGGCCGCTGTGCTCGCGTCAATTCGTGCATACCACCAGCTAATTAGCAAGAAGGATATGACCCCGACTCCCTCCCAACCAATAAATAATTGTAATATATTATCTGCCGTTACCAAAATTATTATTATACATAAAAATATTAAGAGATATTTAAAGAATCGACATATTTCTGGGTCTGAGTGCATATATCAACTGGCAAATTCCAGAATAGATCAGGTCACAAAAAGAGCAATTGGGCAGAATGTGGCTGAAAACATATCAAACTTAAGACTTGAATAAATTTGTATATTATTAACAGCTGCTCAGTGTAATAATGTGGCAGTAGATTCAAGCCCTTGATCTAAAAAAATTAATAAAGGTAAAAGGCTTATCAGAAATGATAGTCGAATATACGTAATAATATTGGTTAATAATCATTTTTTTGATTTTACCAGACTTATTAGTAGTGGGATTATTAATAATAATAATGAAACAGAAAAGGAAGAAGTAAAGATTAATGGGTAGTTCATAACTTTCACTTGGACTTGCACCAAGATATTTGACCTCTAAAATCAATGGATGGCTATTATCCTTTAAAAGTCGAATGGGCCTTAGATTCTAGCTTAAGGTAGTAGATAGTTAGCCAACTTTCTTGTGTTTCATACCCCCTCTCGGTCGTAGAGAGGTTTTAACTCTCATATTTAGAATCACAATCTAAAATTTTAATTAAATTATACATACTAATATAAACCCATAATTAAACCTGGGTTAAAAAGGAGAAGAAATATAGGCATTAAATGTAGAACAATCAGTAAATGTTCTCGGGTATAAGATGGAAAAATATTATTAATAGTTTTAATTGTTGGTCCTTGTTGGGTTATTAAATAAATATATAGTGTATAAACGGCTGTAATTACGGTGCTAATGCCAGTAATTAAAATTGTATAACTGGATCAATTGAATAGTGAAGTAATAATCAATAACTCGCCCCATATATTTGTAGAAGGTGGGATAGCTATATTAAGTAAGTTACTTAGTAATCATCATGTTATTATAAGGGGTAAAATTGTTTGTGAGCCTCGTATAAGTAATAAAGTACGGCTATGTGTACGTTCGTAGTTTAGATTAGCTAGACAGAAAAGGACTGACGAAGTTAAACCATGTGAAATTATTAATGTAATGGCTCCAGCATAACTTCATGGGGTTTGGATTATAGCGGCGGCAATAACTAAGCCCATATGGCTCACAGATGAATAAGCGATTAAGGACTTTAGGTCTGTTTGTCGTGTACAAATTAGGCCTGTTATTATAACACCTCATAAGGCTAAAATAATAAAAGGGTATGATAGTTCTTCTGATGCTTGACTTAATATTATGGAAACCCGTAAGATTCCATAACCGCCAAGTTTTAATAGGACTGCTGCTAAAATTATAGAACCGGCGATAGGGGCCTCTACATGGGCTTTTGGTAGCCAAAGGTGGGCACCATAGAGTGGTATTTTTACTAAAAAAGCCAATAAACATGCTGCTCATCAAATTTTATTATAATAAAGTGTTAATATTATTGGGGGCATAAGGTCTAAAATAATGAATGATAATGAGGTCAGTGAATTTTGTATAATTAGAAGGGCAATTAAAAGAGGTATAGACCCGGCTAAAGTGTAAAATAAGAAATATGTACCGGCGTTTAGGCGTTCAGCCTGATTACCCCAGCGAGTAATAATAATTAATGTAGGGATCAAAGTGGTCTCAAATGAAATGTAAAATAATATAAATTCTGTTGCTGAGAAGGCTAAAATTAAAGATGCCTGTAAAATAATTAATATAATTATATATGTGCGTTGTCAACTTAGTGTGGTATTTTTTAAATGATTTTGGCTTGCTATAATTATTAATGGAAGCAATCAGCATGTGAGAATTATTAGAGGAGATGAAAGTTGATCTAAACCTATAAAATTATTTACAATAAGTATATGCTCATATGGTAAATTAAATCAGGTTACGCTGAGTATAGCAATTAATAAACTATTAAGGGTCATTGTCGATCAAAATCATTTGGGTGTGGATAATCAGGCAACGAGTATTAATATGAAAGTTGGAATGAGGATTTTTAGCATTGTAATAAGTTTAAGTTTTTAAGTTTATCTGAACCATGAGTTCGGGCGGTTGCTACTATTAAGGCCAACCCTGTGCTTGCCTCACAGGCAGAAAAGGTCAATATAATTAATGGTAGGGAAAAATAAGTTAATGTTTCATGTTTTACTGCTCAAAATGATATGGCAATAAATAGGGCCAATATTATACCTTCTAGACAAAGTAAAGCAGAAAGAAGGTGTATGCGATGAAAGGCAAATCCCATAATACCTAGCATGAAGGTTGTGTAAAATGTAAAATATATTATTGACATAAAATATTTTTGGGGTCAAACCAAAATTTACTGAGTCGAAATCAGCGGTCTTTATTGGACTAAATACTTATTGGGCTCACTCAAGACCTCCTTGATATCACTCATAAATAAGGCCTGCAGTAAGTAAGATAAGAATTAGGGCTGATAATGATAAGACGTGTAATGGGTGAGTTAATTGTGATGCTCATGGTGTTGGTAGAAGCAGAGCAATTTTTAAATCAAAGAGTAAAAACAAGATGGCAATTAGGAAAAATCGAACAGAAAATGGTAAGCGGGCTGACCCTAAAGGATCAAACCCGCACTCATATGGGGATAGTTTTTCGGCATCAGGGTTTATTGTTGGAAGTCAAAAGCTCAGAATAACTAGAAGGCTAGATAAGGTTGTAGTTATTAATAAGACTATGATAAGTATATTCATTACCTCTTCTTAGATTTTTTACTAAGATTAAATGATTGGAAGTCATTTGTATTTTTTTTTACTAAAAAGGCAGGACCCTCATCAATAAATGGAAACATATAGGAATAGTCAGATTACATCAACAAAGTGCCAGTATCATGCTGCGGCTTCAAAGCCAAAGTGGTGGATTATTGTAAAATGAAAGTAAACTTGTCGTAGTATACAGATTAATAAAAATATTGTGCCAATGATAACATGAAGGCCATGAAAACCTGTTGCTACAAAAAAGGTAGAGCCGTAAACACCATCAGCAATGGTAAATGGGGCTTCATAATATTCTATGACTTGTAAAGCTGTAAAATAAAACCCCAAAGCAATTGTAAATGATAATGCCTGTAGGGTTTCTTTTCGGTCTCCTTGTATTATGCTATGGTGAGCTCATGTAACTGTCACGCCAGAGGCTAGTAGAACAGCAGTGTTTAATAAAGGAACTTCGAAAGGGTCTAAGGGGGTAATTCCAATAGGAGGTCAACACTCTCCTATCTCAATTGTTGGGGCAAGGCTGGAGTTGTAGAAAGCTCAAAAAAACCCAAAAAAGAAGAAAACTTCAGATGTAATAAAAAGGATTATTCCATATCGGAGGCCTTTTTGTACGGGGGTTGTATGATGGCCTTGAAATGTCCCCTCTCGTACAATATCACGTCATCATTGAAATATAGTTATAAATATAATAATAAAGCCAATTAATAGGACAAGTATAGATTCATAATGGAATCATATTGCAAGGCCAGATGTTAAAAGTAAGGCGGCGATAGCCCCTGTAATAGGTCATGGGCTTGGGTCCACTATGTGATAGGCATGTGCTTGGTGGGTCATTAGGTATTTTCTTGTAGATAGAGACTTAATAATAATACAAAAACATAAGCTTGAATTAAAGCTACGGCAATTTCAAGTAAAGTAAGCAGGAATAATACTAATATAATAATAATGGAGGCCGTGGGTAAAACAGGTGTTAATACTATAACAGCTGTTGAGATTAATTGAATTAGTAGGTGACCTGCTGTTAGATTTGCTGTTAATCGTACACCTAATGCTAAAGGGCGAATAAATAGGCTTATTGTTTCAATAATAATTAAGATAGGAATAAGGGGATTGGGGGTTCCCTCAGGTAGAAGGTGACCGAGTGTTGAAGTAGGTTGATTACGTAAGCCGACAAGGACTGTGGATAGTCATAGCGGAATAGCCAACCCTAAATTTAAAGATAACTGTGTCGTAGGGGTAAAAATATATGGTAATATACCAAGGATATTTAATGTTATGATAAATACTATTAAAGATACAAATATCAGAGACCATTTGTGACCAGAAGTATTTAGTGGAAGTATCAGTTGTTTAATAAATTTATGTACAAGTCAGATTTGAAGGGTTGACAGGCGATTAGTTATTCATTTACTTGTTGGGTTTGGGATTAAAGCTCAAGGGAGGAATATTGCAACCATAATTAAAGGTAAACCTAAGATAGTAGGGCTGGAGAATTGGTCAAAAAAGCTTAAATTCATGGTCAGTTTCAAGATTGTGGTTTATTTAAAAACAAGCCTATAAAGGTTGGTTCATTTATACTTTTTAAGTTATTAATTTTTGGTATTAGAATTAATAATAAGATTATTCAGGAGATTGTAAAAATGGCAAATCATGGTCCGGGTGATAATTGTGGCATATCATTAAGGGTGAGTTAGTCACCGATCTATAGCTTAAAAGGCTATTGCTTGTTGTAAGCTTCTTAATGAGGCATCTAGTATTAATGAAGATCAGTTTATAAAATTAATTAGGGAAGTAGATTCTACAACAATAGGCATAAAGCTGTGGTTTGCTCCGCAGATTTCTGAACATTGACCATAATATAAACCGGGGCGTGAAGGAATAAATGTAGTTTGGTTTAGTCGGCCGGGAATAGCGTCAGTTTTAATACCTATAGATGGGACTGCCCAAGAATGAAGAACATCTTCAGCTGTAATAAGTATTCGGATTGGAGATTCTATTGGAATAATCATGCGATTATCAACCTCCAGCAAGCGGAACTGGCCCGGTGTTAGATCTTGGGTTGGGGTTATATAAGAATCAAATGTCAGACTTTCATAATCAGTAAATTCATAGCTTCAATATCATTGATGGCCAATGGCTTTTACGGTAAGATGGGGATCATTAATTTCATCTATTAAATATAAAATACGCAATGATGGAAGGGCAATTACAATTAAAATAATTGCTGGTATGATAGTTCAGATTATTTCAATTTCTTGGGCATCTATGGTATTAGTGTTTGTTAATTTAGTAGTTATTATAATGCTAATAATATATAAAACTAATGTACTAATTAGAAAAACAGCTATAAGTGCATGATCATGAAAGTGTAAAAGCTCTTCTATAATTGGGGAAGCTGCATCTTGGAATCCTAATTGTGATGGGTGTGCCATTAAGACATATAAGGTTTTAACTTATAATTTAACCATGACAAGGTTGTGTAATATTTTACTAATGTCTTATGAGGAAGTGGCAGACCGGTTATGCAGCTGACTTGAAATTAGCTAACGGGGGTTCAACTCCTTCATTCCTTGTTAGTTTGCGCGTGTTTGAACATATGAAGGCTCTTCATATGTATGATGTGGAGGGGGGCAGCCGTGTAGTCATTCAACATTTGTAGAGCTTAAATCAGTTGTGGAGATCTCACGTTTAGCTGAAAATGCTTCTCAGATAATAAATATAATTATTACCACGGCAATTATGGAAATTAAGGATCCGATTGATGAGACAGTGTTTCATAAGGTATAGGCATCTGGGTAGTCTGAATAGCGACGTGGTATGCCGGCCAAGCCTAGAAAATGTTGAGGGAAGAATGTTAAATTAACTCCTAGAAATATTACTCCAAAATGAATTTTTGACCACGTAGCATGAAGTGTATAGCCTGAAAAAAGAGGGAATCAATGTACAAATCCGCCTATGATGGCAAATACAGCTCCTATTGATAAAACATAGTGGAAATGGGCTACAACATAATACGTATCATGTAATACAATGTCTAATGATGAATTTGCTAATACAATTCCTGTGAGTCCGCCAACAGTGAATAGGAAAATAAATCCTAAAGCCCAAAGTATTGCGGCGTCTCATTTAATAGATCCGCCGTGCATTGTTGCTAATCAGCTGAATACTTTAACACCGGTTGGAATTGCAATAATTATTGTAGCTGATGTAAAGTAGGCTCGAGTATCTACATTAAGGTCAACTGTAAACATATGATGTGCTCATACAATAAAGCCTAATAAACCAATAGATATTATTGCTCACACCATTCCTATATAGCCGAATGGTTCTTTTTTGGCAGAATAATATGTGACAATATGCGAAATTATACCAAAACCTGGGAGAATTAAAATATACACCTCAGGATGTCCAAAAAATCAGAAAAGGTGTTGATATAAGACAGGGTCACCTCCTCCAGATGGATCAAAGAAAGTTGTATTAAGATTACGGTCTGTTAATAGCATAGTAATACCAGCAGCTAGTACTGGGAGAGATAACAATAGCAAAATTGCTGTAATTAATACGGATCAGACAAACAAAGGGGTCTGATATTGTGTCATAGCTGGAGGTTTTATATTAATTGAAGTAGTAATAAAATTAATTGCCCCAAGAATTGATGAAACACCAGCTAGGTGAAGTGAAAAAATTGTAAGATCAACAGAAGCTCCTGCGTGGGCTAAATTACTAGCCAGAGGCGGGTAAACTGTTCATCCGGTCCCGGCACCTGCTTCAATACCGGAGGACGCCAGTAATAATAAAAAGGATGGAGGAAGTAATCAAAAGCTTATATTATTTATACGAGGAAAGGCCATATCTGGGGCGCCAATTATTAATGGAACGAGCCAATTGCCAAAGCCGCCGATTATAATTGGCATTACCATAAAAAAAATTATCACAAAGGCATGGGCTGTTACGATAACATTATAAATTTGATCATCACCAAGTAAAGTCCCAGGCTGACTTAATTCTGCTCGAATTAATAGACTTAAGGCAGTACCAACTATTCCAGCTCAAGCACCGAATACTAAATATAGGGTGCCAATATCTTTATGATTTGTTGAAAATAATCATCGAGTAATTATCACAGGTAAAATGACTGAAGCAAGTGTAGGGTTGTAACCCCTTTCATAAAGGTTAAAGTCCTTTTTTTATCAAGCTCTGTAGTGTACTGCACATGAAATTGCAAATCTCAAAGAGCAGAATAATCTCTGCCAGGGCTTCTCCCGCTTTTTTTTAACAGCGGGAGAAGTAGATTAAAGCTCGCTGGATTGAGCGTTTAGCTGTTAACTAAAAGGTCGTGGGATAAATGCCCGCTAGTCTAGGAGGTTTTAACTTAATAAAAGTAGCTGAGTTGCATTCAGAATATGTGGGATAAAGTCCTGCAAACCTTCCAAAGACTAGAAGATTTTAACTTCTACTTAGGGCTTTGAAGGCTCTTGGTCTCTTATCCTAAGTCTTTATATTACACTAGTTAATAGAGGTGTGATAGGGAGTAATATGAGAGAGAGGATGATTAATAATGATATTAATATAAAGGTTTTATTTTTAAAACGTCAATTGAATTTAGAGTTTGATATATTATGGGATGTGGTTAGTGAAATTATGTATGATAGTCGGATATAAAAAAATAAGCTTAAAAGAGTGGTTATAGATATTATAAAGGCTACAGTTGTTATGCCCTGTTTAATTAGTTCTAATAGGATTAATCATTTTGGTATAAACCCACTAGTTGGCGGGAGGCCGCCTAAGGCAACTAAGATAATTAGGATAATTGCTATTATTATTGGATTTTTCACTCAGGAAATAGATAATTGATTAATGTTATGGGCTGATAGGATTAGTAGTGCTATAAACATAGAGGTTGTTAAGACTAAGTAAATTATAAGGTTTAGAGTTATTAAATGTGGGGAAAAAGTAATCACTATCAATATTCAACCTAAATGGGCAATTGATGAGTAAGCTATAATTTTTCGTAACTGGGTTTGGTTTAAACCGCCCCAACCGCCAATTAAGGCTGACAACAATGCTATGAGCATTAATAATTGAGTATTTAATTGATTATGTATTAAAATTAAAAGGGCTATTGGTGCAAGTTTTTGTCATGTTGATATAATAAGGCATGTGAAGAGGTTTAAACCTTGTAAAACATCGGGGAGTCATAGGTGGAAAGGGGCAATACCTAGTTTTATAGCCAATGCAATTGTAATTATTACAGAGGATATAAGGGTATGTATATTTAAGATTGATCATTCTCCATTAGCCCATGCATTAATCATGGCGGCAAATAAAATTAAGGCAGATGCAGAGGCTTGAATTAAGAAGTATTTTGTTGCTGATTCTACGGCTCGTGGATGTTGTTGTTGTGTTATTAATGGAAGGATGGCTAGGGTGTTAATCTCCAACCCAATCCATACAAGAAATCAATGATGACTAATAAATGTTGTTAAAGTCCCAATGGAAAGGCTAGATAGTGCTATGGATAATATATATGGACTCATTAGTAAGAGAAGGAGTTTAACCAACATATTTGGGGTATGGGCCCAAGAGCTTTTTTAGCTTATCATACTTAAAAGGTGGTGTAGGGGGAACACAAAGAGTTTTGATCTCTTAGTAAAAGGTTCAAATCCTTTTCTTTTAAGGAGACGAGGGGATTTTAACCTCTATATTACACTCTATCAAAGTGGCCCCTGTTTTCGGGCACGTGTCCTAAATTATAGGAGGTACGCCTATTCAGGCGATTGGTATAGAAATATGATAAATTGTACATGCAATTGTGATAGGTAGAAAGTTTTTTCAAATAAGGTGTATTAGTTGATCATAGCGGAATCGGGGATAAGATGCACGGATTCATAAGAATGCAGATGATAAGATCGTGACTTTAATTATTAAATCAATGGTAAATAAGTATGGATTTCAGGGATTAAAATATGGGCCGAAAAATATAACGGTTGATAGTGTATTTATAAATAAGATATTAGCGTATTCGGCTAAAAAGAATAATGCGAACGGGCCACCTGCATATTCAACATTAAAGCCTGAAACGAGCTCAGATTCTCCTTCTGTTAAATCAAAGGGTGCCCGGTTTGTTTCTGCTAGTGTTGAAATGAATCATATAAAGGCGATAGGTCAAGCCGGAATGATGAATCATAGGTGATTTTGGGTTATAACAAAACTTATGAGTGAAAAACTTCCGGTTATTAAAATTAAGCAAAGTAAAATTAAACCCAGGGTAACCTCGTATGAGATTGTTTGTGCTACTGCCCGAATAGCTCCAATTAGGGCATATTTTGAATTAGAAGCTCATCCTGATGCTAAGATTGAATATACGGCGAGACTAGATAATGCAAGGATAAATAGAACTCCCAGGCTAATATTTGAGAGTGTATATGGTATTGGCATAGGGGTTCAAATTATTAAGGAGGTGATTAGTGCCAATATTGGGGCAACTAAAAAGAGTGTTTTTGATGAGGTGGAGGGACGGATTGGTTCTTTAATAAATAGTTTTAATCCGTCTGCTAATGGTTGAAGAATGCCGGCAGGGCCTACAATGTTTGGCCCTTTTCGTAATTGTATATACCCCAACACTTTTCGTTCAACTAATGTTAAGAATGCAACAGCTAGTAAGATTGGGAGGATGTAAAAGATTGGGGTTATATGTATTATAATACAGGTTTTCATAGCTAAGAAGAGGATTTGAACCTCGGGGTTGAAAGATTTTAGATCTTTTGCAATTACCAAGCTCTGCCATCTTAGCTAGCCCTTATTTAGGGTAATATTTTAACTTTTTACTATTTTAGTTGTTTTCAATAGTAGTAGTAGAGCGTATTTGAACATTGGCTCTATCTCTTCGGTCCTTTCGTACTAGAAGAAATTGTATATAGATAGAAACTGACCTGGATTGCTCCGGTCTGAACTCAGATCACGTGGGACTTTAATCGTTGAACAAACGAACCCTTAATAGCAGCTGCACCATTAGGATGTCCTGATCCAACATCGAGGTCGTAAACCCATTCGTCGATAAGAACTCTTGGAAAGGATTGCGCTGTTATCCCTAGGGTAACTTGGTCCGTTGATCAAAATATTGGATCAATTATGTTAAATGTTTTATTTTTTAGGGTTGTCACCCTTGAATTATAATTCATCTCGGAAGTTTTATTTGATTCCGTGGTCGCCCCAACCTAAAAATTTTAACCAGAATTTATGTTAATTATTAGCCTTTTGGTATATATTTTATAAATGGTTTATATTTTAAGCTCCATAGGGTCTTCTCGTCTTATATTTAAATTTCCGCTTCTGCACGGAAAGATCAATTTCACTGATTGGTTAAAGGAGACAGTTGAACTCTCGTTTTGCCATTCATACCGGTCTTTATTTAGAAGACAAGTGATTACGCTACCTTTGCACGGTCATGATACCGCGGCCGTTTAACAATATGTCACTGGGCAGGCAGGACCTCTTATATAGGAGAAACAAGAGGCGATGTTTTTGGTAAACAGGCGAAGTTCGTATTTGCCGAGTTCCTTCTTTGACTTTTAATCTTTCTTTAGTGTTCCTGTGTTGGGTTAACGATTTTTTGAATCAAAATTTCTTGCTTAAAATAGATGTTACCTTCAATATGGTTCGTTAAATATCAATGATGGGTTCGTTTTGATTTATACTTACACTTAGAGAAGTATTTCACGTTACTCATTCTAACATAAACACATCTATGATGATAGATCGGCTCAATTGTTAATGTGAATTAGATTGAATTAATGACATTTTAAGCTTAAAAAAACTAAGCTTTAACGCTTTTATTTGGTGGCTGCTTTTAGGCCTACTTAATTAAGATCTTTGTCTAAGTTTATTCACATAGGTAGGTTGTATCCTTTATTTATAGAGCTGTACCTCTATAAATTAACTTTAGAATATTATTTTATTTATTGATGTAATCTGTGTATTCTAAGCTGAACTAAAATTCATTTCTTGAGCAACCAGCTATTACTAGGCTCGATAGGCTTATCACCTCTACTCGAAAGTCATCCCACTCTTTTGCCACAGAGAAGGGTTAGCTCTATTATTGCTGCTTTGGAGTAGCTCGTCTAGTTTCGGGATGTCTGACTTAAGTTCTTTTTGCCAGGTTGGACTTGATAGACCATGATGCAAAAGGTAAAAGAATTAATCTATGCTTATTTGTGTTTTAAAATTATTTCATTTTTATTTCATTTTTCCTTTACAGTACTTTATCTATTGCGTTAATAATCGTTTCTATCACCTATACTAAGATAAAAAAATGGTTTTGTTTGGGTAATACTAGTTATGCATACTTGCTAATTATAAGCTATATTTCTAACTCAAAAAGATCTGGGTCAAAATAGATATTTTCTTAGCGTAAATAAGATGCTTTTATTAAGCTACTCTTTGATACCAAGTACACCTTCCGGTACACTTACCATGTTACGACTTACCTCTTCTTATTGATTAATTTTATTTATATAACATTATTGGGTGTTTGAGGAGGGTGACGGGCGGTGTGTGCGCGCTCCAGGACCGAATTAAAAAGAACTCTCTGTTTTCTTTTTACTGCTAAATCCGCCTTCATATTTAATTTCATTAAGTATTTCGTTATTTTCTAGTAGAAAATGTAGCCAATTTCTTCCCATTTAATACGCTACACCTTGACCTGACGTTTTAATGTTTATTATTGTGCTTACTGTTTTTCCCTTAAGGGTAAGCTGACGACGGCGGTATATAGGCGGTATTGGCAATAAATGGTGAGGTTTATCGGGTATTGTCGATTATAGAACAGGCTCCTCTAGGTGGGTGTAGAGCACCGCCAAGTCCTTTGAGTTTTAAGCTGTGGCTCGTAGTTCTCAGGCGGATGCTTCAAAGTTTACAATTAGGCATAGTAGGGTATCTAATCCTAGTTTGTAACCTAATTTTCGTGGGGTCATTATCTAGAATTACTTTCGTCATTGAGTTTATGGTTAATAATTACGTAAAACAGCTTAATCAACTTTTAATTCTATTGCATTTGTTTTTAACCACCCTTTGAGCCGTGGCTATTAATTGAAGTCTCTCGTATAACCGCGGTGGCTGGCACGGGATTTACCGACTTTTAATGTTATTACTGAATCAAGCTTTTTGGCGCTTAGTGTTCAATGTTTATTACTGCTGAATTCCTGTAAAGGCGTGGCTTAGCAAGATGTCTTGGGCTATTGTGGTGCCTGATATCTGCTCCTTTTTTATGTAGGATAAAAAAGGGCATTTTCACTGGATAGCTGATACTTGCATGTATAAATATAACCTAAATTAATAGTAAGGCTAGGACCAAACCATTATGTCTGCAAGATTTTTTTAAAATCTATCTAGGCATTTTCAGTGCCACGCTTTAAATAAGCTATACTAAC